TGTCCTTTAGCTCGAGGTTTTAACTTTTTCACAATAGTACCCTCGTTCACTTCGGCTTGACTAATAATTAAAGACGTTTTGTTGAAACCCCGATTGTGAGCAGCATTTGCTGCAGCGGAAGAAACTAATTGAAAAATCGGATAACGTGCTCGATACGGCATGAGTTCTAGTATCATAAGTGTTTCGTCATAGAGGCGCCCCCGAATCTGATCAATTACTCTTCGCGCTTTGTGAGCAGACATAGGTATATGTTGACCTAAGGCGTATACTTCTACCTCTGGTTCTATCTTTATCATAAGGTTCACCTCTCATCAATAAAGGATGAGCACCTATATTCACTTTATTAACATTAACGACGAGATTTTTTATCACTTCTCGTATGCCCCCGGAAAGTCAGAGTAGGTGCGAATTCTCCCAATTTGTGACCTACCATACTATCTGTTATATAAATAGGCAAATGCTCTTTTCCATTATGAATAGCAATTGTATGGCCGATCATTATGGGTATAATGGTAGATGCCCGGGACCAAGTTATGATTATTTCTTTTTCTGCCCTTATGTTGAGCTTCTCAATTTTTCTCAATAAATGATTAGCTACAAAAGGATTTTTTTTTAGTGAACGTGTCACGGCTACTTACTCCTATCTTTTTTTTTGTAAAGACTTTATTTTATTTTGTAAGGACAAAGAGACCTATTTGATTTTCAATTTTGATTTTCAATGTTCTCCTATTTACTACGGCGACGAAGAATCAAACTATCACTATATCTATTCCTTTTTCTACTTCTTCTTCCAAGCGCAGGATAACCCCAAGGGGTTGTGGGTTTTTTTCTACCAATCGGGGCCCTCCCTTCCCCACCCCCGTGGGGATGGTCTACGGGGTTCATAACGACCCCTCTTACTACAGGACGCTTGCCTAGCCAACGCTTAGATCCGGCTCTACCTAATTTTTTCTGGTTCACCCCAACATTACCCACTTGTCCGACTGTTGCTGAACAGTTTTTGGATATCAAACGGACCTCTCCAGATGGTAATTTTAGTGTGGCTGATTTACCCTCTTTTGCTATCAGTTTCGCTACAGCACCCGCAGCTCGCGCTAATTGTCCCCCCTTTCCAAGTGTGATTTCGATGTTATGTATGGCCGTGCCTAAGGGCATATCGGTTGAAGTAGATTCTTCCTATTGATCAATCAAAATCCCTTCCCAAACTGTACAAGCCTCTTCCAAAGCATACGGCTTTCTGGATGTATGTGATGATATCTAGGTAGATGGATCCTATCTTATATAAATCGTATGATGAAGTACCATAGGAGTTGAGATAAAGGAGTCCAAAAATCTGCCGAATCGAATCACTCATGTTATGATCTTCTACATCCTAGGTCTCTCTGTTCCTTCATCTGGCTTATGTTTTTCATGTAGCACTCAGACCGAATGACTCTATCAAATTACGTCAAAACTTTCACATATTTCAGGTAACGTAGGAGACATCTCTACTTTTCCCCCGGGGGTCGAATTCTCAATGCTTGGCTTTCAATTCGCCTCTGACCATCAAATGAAATGTGAATAACTCGTCCTCCTCTCTTTGAAACAAGGGGCGCTTCCGGTTCTGTCGGTGCTTCAAACAATTATGTTTTCTCCATATTACCATATCTCTAGAGTCAATAATTTTCTATAAGGAACTACTGAACTCAATCACTTGCTGTTGTTACTCTTCAGTTTTCTGTTGAGGTCTATCCCGTAGAGGTACTCAATTTGGGTGGGTGATCGATTTCTAGGTTTCGTCGTAAACCTAATTGGTTACTTCCAATTACGTAAATTAATAGTTCAAACCGCACTCAAAGGTAGGGCATTTCCCATTGAGATAGGAACTTCTGTACCAGAAAGAATGGTATCCCCAATTAGAGCCCCCCTGGGATGTAAAATATATCTCTTCTCACCATCCCCATAGTGTATGAGACAAATGTATGCATTTCGATTAGGGTCGTATTCTATGGTTACGATTCTACCAGATATGTCTTTTTTATTTCGTTGAAAATCTATTTTACGGTATAGACGTTTATGACCTCCCCCTCTATGCCTTGAGGTAATGATTCCTCTGGCATTACGACCTTTACCACAACGACGCTGTCCAGAGATCAAATTGTTTCGTGGATTGGATTTCACTTGAATTCCAACAGTTGCATTTCGCGTGTTCGGGGTAGAAGTTTTATATAAATGTATCGCCGTGTTATGAAGTATTTTGAGTGAAATTCATTTCTTTTCTTTCTAAGCTAATAGATGGAATAGAATAACCCGCTTGAAGCGTAATAATCATACGTTTGTAATGCATTTTATGCCCTCTAAGGGGTCTCCTTCTTCGACTCTTTCCCGGGATTCGATGACTATTCATAGCTATTACCTTGACACCAAAAAAGAGTTCGACCCAACGCTTTATTTCTGTCCTAGTTGACTTTGATTCGACATTAGAAGTATATTGATTCTTCCTCAATAACCGAACAGTTTTTTCTGTAAATACTGCATATTGAATTTTATCCATAAATCTATTTTCTTCCCTATGAGTTCCAGTTTCGATAAGAATTCTCCCTCTAACTGTTTCTATACTTATGATATGAATATACCATACATAACACATAACGAATTGGTATGGATGATGAGATTCCATTGATACAAAGCCAATTCCAATAGACGTATTGAACATTCCCGTTGTCGTGCATCCAGCAGGAATTGAACCCGCAAATTTGCCAATTATGAGTTGGGCGCTTTAACCATTCAGCCATGGATGCATAAGGGGGATTATCATAGAATAAAGAAAGAAATATTGTAAAAGAAATATCATAAAGAAATATCATAGAAGAAAGAACTATCGTATCGGAGATTACCTAAAGAAATGGAAACCTATTTTCTTTTACTTTATATTCAATATTTATAATGGGGAGGCACTCAAAATGAAGCATAAAATTTCACAACAAGATCCATTTCAACCCTGGATCTTCGAATTGAGAGAGATGTTAAGAGAGGTCAAGAACTCTCACGATTTGTTAGATTCGTGGACCCAAGTCGATTCAGTTAGAACTATCGTTTCTATTTTTTTCGAGCAAGAACGTTTTATGAAACTCTTCGACCCCCTAATTTGGAGGAGTTTACTCTCACGCGATTCACAGGGGTCAAGAAGCAATCGGTATTTCACGATCAAAGGGGCAGTACTGACGATCAAGGGTCTAGTCAAAGGTGCAGTATTGACGACCAAAGGTCTAGTACTGCTTGTAGTAGTGGTCCTTCTCTATCGCATGCATAATCGAGAAATGGTCGAAAGAAAAAATCTATATTTGATGGGGCTTCTGCCTAGGAATTCCTTTGGACCCAGAAATGCTCCATTGGAAAAATCTTTTGGGTCTATCAATAGGTTGATTGTTTCGCTCCTGTATCTTCCAAAAGGGAAAAAGATCTCTGAGAGTTGTTTCATGGATCCGAAAGAGAGTACTTGGGTTCTCCCAATAACTAAAACGAAAAAGTGTATCATGCCTGAATCTAACTGGGGTTCGCGGTGGTGGAGGAACCGGGTCGGAAAAAAGAGGGATTCTATTTGTAAGATATCTAATGAAACCCTGGCTGTAATTGAGATCTCATTCAAAGAGAAAGATATCAAATATCTGGAGTCTTCTTTTGTTTCCTATACGGATGATCGGATCCGCAAGGACCATGATTGGGAATTGTTTGATCGTCTTTCTCCGAGAAATAAGCGAAACATAATCAACTTGAATTCGGGACAGCTATTTGAAATCTTAGTGAAACACTGGATTTGTTATCTTATGTCTTCTTTTCGTGAAAAAAGACCAATTGAAGTGGAGGGTTTCTTCAAACAACAAGGAGCTGGGTCAACTATTCAATCAAATGATATTGAGCATCTTTCCCATCTCTTCTCGAGAAACAAGTGTGGTATTTCTTTGCTGCAAAATTGTATTCAATTTCATATGTGGCAATTCCGCCAAGATCTCTTCGTTAGTTGGAAGAAGAATCCGCACGAATCAGATTTCTTTAGGAAGGTGTCGAGAGAGAATTGGATTTGCTTAGACAATGTGTGGTTGATAAACAAGGATCGGTTTTTTCGCTTGTTTAGCAAGGTATGGAATGTATCGTCAAATATGCAATATGATTCCACAAGATCTAATTTCGTTCAAGTAAGGGATTCTAGCCAATTGAAAGGATCTTTTGATCAATCCATAGATCATTTCGATTCCATTCGTAATAAGGATTCGGAATATCACACATGGATCAATCAAAGAGAGATTCAAAAAGAAGGGTCGATTCTTTGGGATCCTTCCTTTCTTCAAACGGAAGGAGCAGAGATAGAATCAGACCGATTCCCGAAAAGCCTTTCTGGAGATTCCTCAATGTCCCGGCTATTCACGGAACGTGAGAAGCAGATGAATAATCATCCGCTTCCGGAAGAAATCGAAGAATTTCTTGGGAATCCTACAAGATCAATTCGTTCTTTTTTCTCTGACAGATGGTCAGAACTTCATCTGGGTTCGAATCCTACTAAGAGGTCCACCAGAGATCAGAAATTATTGAAGAAACAACAAGATCTTTCTTTTGTCCCATCCCGGCGATCGGAAAAAAAAGAAATCATTGATATATTCAAGATAATTGCGTATTTACAAAATACCGTCACAATTCATCCTATTGCATCAAATCCGGGATGTGATAGGGTTCCGAAGGATGAACCGGATATGGGCAGTTCCAACAAGATTTCATTCTTGAACCAAAATCCATTTTTTGATTTATTTCATCTATTCCATGACCGGAAGAGGGGAGGATACGTGGGGCGCCACGATTTTGAATCAGAAGAGAGATTTCAAGGAGTGGCAGATCTATTCACTCTATCAATAACCGAGCCGGATCTGGTGTATCATAAGGGTTTTGCCTTTTCTATTGATTCCTGCGGATTGGATCAAAAAAAATTCTTGAACGAGGTATTCAACTCCAGGGATGAATCGACAAAGAAATCTTTATTGGTTCTACCTCCTATGTTTTCTGAAGAAAATGAATCTTTTTATCGAAGGATCAGAAAAAAAGGGGTCCAGATCTCCTGCGGGAATGCTTTGGAAGATCCAAAACCAAAAAGAGTGGTATTTGCTATCAACACCATACTGAAGGCATTCAATCAACATAGATTGATCCAAAATCTGATTCCAATCCAATATAGCATCCATGGGTACATAAGAAATGTATCAAATCGATTCTTTTTAATGAATAGATCCGATTGCAACTTCGAATACGGAATTCAAAGGGATCAAATAGGAAATGATACTCTGAATCAGAGAACTCAAAGGAAATTTACGATCAACCAACATTTATCGAATTTGAAAAAGAGTCATAAGAAATGGTTCGATCCTCTTATTTCTCGAAGCGAGAGATCCATGAATCGGGATCCTGATGCATATAGATACAAATGGTCCAATGGGAGCAAGAGTTTCCAGGAGGATTTGGAACATTTCGTTTCTGAGCAGAAGAGCCGTTTTCAAGTAGTCTTCGATCGATTAGGTATTAATCAATATTTGATTGATTGGTCTGAGGTTATCGAAAAAATTGATTGGTATTGGTCGGAATTTTTCGACAAAAAAGATCCTTCTAAGTCACTTCGTTTCCTTTTGTCGAAGTTACTTCCCCTTTTGTCCTATTTGTCCAATTTGTCCAAGTCGCTTCTTTTCTTTTTGTTTAGGTCACTTCCTTTTTTCTTTGTGAGTATCGGGAATAGCCCCATTCATAGGTCCGAGATCCACATCTATGAGTTGAAGGGTCCAACTGATCAACGCTTCAATCAGTTGTTAGAATCAATAGGTCTTCAAATCGTTCATTTGAATAAATTGAAACCCTTCTTATTGGATGATCATGATACTTCCCAAAAATCGAAATTCTTGATCAATGGAGGAAGAGTATCACCGTTTTTGTTCAATAAGATACCGAAGTGGATGATTGACTCATTCCATACTAGAAAAAATCGCAGGAAATCTTTTGAGAAGACCGATTCCTATTTCTCAATGATATCCCACGATCGAGACAATTGGCTGAATCCCGTGAAACCATTTCATAGAAGTTCATTGATATCCTCTTTTTATAAAGCAAATCGACTTCGATTCTTGAATAATCCACATCACTTCTGGTTCTATTGTAACAAAGGATTCCCTTTTTATGTGGAAAGGACCCCTATCAATAATTATGATCTTACGTATGGACAATTCCTCAATATCTTTTTCATTCGCAACAAAATATTTTCTTTGCACGTCGGTAAAAAAAAAGATGTTTTTTTGGAAAAAGATACTATTTCACCGATCGAGTCACAGGTATCTAAGATATGCATACCTAAGAATTTTCCGCCGAGTGGTGCCGAACCGGATAACTTGGACAAATCTTTTCATTTTCCAATTCGATCCGCTCCATTCGTTCGTAGAGCTCTTTACTCGATCGCAGACATTTTTGGAACACCTCTAAGAGAGGGACAATTAGTCAATTTTGAAAGAATTTATTGTCAAGCTCTTTCAGATATGAATCCATCTGATTCAGAAGGGAAGAACTTGCATCAGTTTCTCAATTTCAATTCAAAGATGGGTTTGATTGACTCTGAGAAATATTTATTACCATCCGAAAAGAGGAAAAAACGGAGTCTTTATCTAAATAAATGCGTTGAGGAAGGGCAGATGTATAGAACCTATAGTGCTTTTTCAACTCTCTCAAATATGTTTCAAACATATATGCCATGGTTCTTTACTTCGACAGGGTACAAATATCTCAATTTCATTCTTTTAGATACTTTCAAAAAAGTATATAATTCAGACCTATTGAGGATAGCGATACTAAGTAGCAGTCAAAAATTGTTATCCCTTTTTGAAGATATTATAGATAGATTAGATATAGATATATCATGGCCAATTCTTCAGAACAAATTGCGGGAGATTCTTCTTCCACAAAGGAATCTGATAAGCGAGATTTCGAGTAAGTGTTTACATAATCTTCTTCTGTCCGAAGAAATGCTTCGTCGAGATAATGAGTCACCCGTTTCATTGATATGGGAATTTCCGGGATCACCAAATGTTCGGGAGTTGCTCTATTCAATCCTTTTCCTTCTTCTTGTTGCTGGATATATCGTTCGTAGACATCTTCTCGTTGTTTCCCGAGCCTCTAGGGAGTTACAGACAGAGTTGGAAAAGATCAAATCTTTGATGATTCCATCATACATGATTGAGTTGCGAAAACTTCTGGATAGGTATCCTACATCTGAACTGAATTCTTTCTGGTTAAAGAATCTCTTTCTAGCTGCTTTAGGATATTTTCTAGAAGAAATACGGGCTTTTGGCGGCAAGATGCTATCGGGTGGTGGTCCCGCTTATGGGGTCAAATCAATACCTTCTAAGAAGAAATATTGGAATATCAATCTCATTGATATCATCGATTTCCTAAGTATCATACCCAATCCCATCAATCGAATCACTTTTTCGAGAAATACGAGACATCTAAGTCGTACAAGTAAAGAGATCTATTCATTACTAAGAAAAAGAAAAAATGTGAACAGTGGTTGGATTGATGATAAGATCGAATCCTGGGTCGCGAATACTGATTCGATTGATGATGCCGAAAGAGAATTCTTGGTTCAGTTCTCCATCTTAAGGAAAGAAAAAAGGATTGATAAAATTCTATGGAGTCTGACTGATAGTGATCATTTATCAAAGAATGGTTCTAGTTATCAAATGATTGAACAACCAGGATCGGTTTACTTACGATACTTAGTTGACATTCATAAAAAGTATCTAATGAATTATGAGTTTCATAGACCCTCTTTAGCAGAAAGACGAGTATTCCTTGCGCATTATCAGACAATCACTTATTCACAAACCTCGTTTGGGGCTAATAGTTTTCATTTCCCATCTCATGGAAAACCCTTTTCACTCCGCTTAGGCCTATCCCCCTCTAGGGGTATTTTAGTGATAGGTTCTATAGGAACTGGACGATCCTATTTGGTCAAATACCTAGCGACAAACTCCTATCTTCCTTTCATTACAGTAGTTCCGAACAAGTTCCTGGATGAAAGGCCTCAATTTTTTGAGGATATTTATGATGATAGTGATGGTGAGGATATTTTTGATAATAGTGGTGCTCATCATACTCATCATAGTGAGGATATTGAGGATATTGATGATAGTGAGGATAGTGAGGATATTGATGGGGAGCTGCTAACTATGACGAATGAGGAGGTGGATATGGTAGACCGCTTTTATATCACCTTTCAACTCGAATTAGCAAAAGCAATGTCTCCTTGCATACTATGGATTCCAAACATTCATGATCTGTCTCTGGATGCGTCGAATTACTTATCCCTCGGTCTATTAGTGAACCATCTCTCCAGGGATTGTGAAAGATCCTCCAATAGCAATATTCTTGTTATTGCGTCGACTCATATTCCCAAAAAAGTGGATCCCGGTCTAATAGCTGCGAATAAATTCAATACGTGCATTAAGATACGAAGGCTTCTTATTCCACAACAACGAAAGCACTTTTTCACTCTTTCATATACTCGGGGATTTCCTTTGGAAAAGAAAATCTTCCATACGAATGCTAGTGGATTCGGGTCCATAACCATGGGTTCCGATGTACGAGATCTTGTATCACTTACCAATGAGGCCCTATCAATTAGTATTACACAGAAGAAATCCATTATAGACACTAATACAATTCGATCCGCTCTTCATAGAAAAACTTGGGATTTGCGATCCCAGGTAAGCTCGGTTCAGGATCATGAGATCCTTTTCTATCAGATAGGAAGGGCTGTTGCACAAACAGTACTTCTAAGTAATTGCCCCATAGATCCTATATCTATCTATATGAAGAAATCATCTATGGAAGGGGATTCTTATGTGTACAAATTGTACTTCGAGCTTGGAACGAGCATGAAGAGATTAACGATACTTCTTTATCTTTTGAGTTGTTCTGCCGGATCGGTCGCTCAAGATCTTTGGTCTCCACCCGGACCCGATGAAAAAAATTGGGTCACTTCTTATGGATTCCTTGAGAATGATTCTGATCTAGTTCGTGGCC